CTTAAATATTAAATATAAATAATTTTACTGGAATATTGGAGGAATTCCTTGGATGGGTAGTAAGTACAATTTTGAATGTTTTGCTTATGTACAAAGTAACAAATATTATAATTGGATCGTTCGATCACTTTTCAGTCATTCATTGAATGATAAATCACTACAAGTGAAGGAGATACACGATTTAAATAACGAAAGATCCAATATTTAAAAATTGTATCTAAAATGACTGGAAAAGTAGAAACAAGACCGGATATAATTTGATCATTATGAGCAAATCCAAAATCTTTGTAGACAGAGCCAATCATTAATTCCCAACCGTGGGGCGAATGGAATCCTATACATAAATCAGTTAATAAAAGAATAGAAAAAGCTTTTATTGTGTCGCTTAAGTTGTATAGGAATTCTTGAAACCAAGAGTTAAGAATAACAAGTTCTTCATTACCTAGAATAGAATAACCACTTAGAATACCGAAACAGATTATATTTGTCGAGAAGTGTAAAATTGTATGGATGCGATCCTCGTTGTGCATCTTGATCAATTGGATCGTTTCTTTGTAGATTTCGATGCGAGGCTTTTGTAAATGTGTTTCCGGGTATTCCTTTATCATTTCGTCCAAACGTAAGAGTTCCTCTAAGTCTATGAATTCTTTTAGAATACTCTTTTCTTGAATATCATTCAAAAAAATTTCGGATTGCCTAGTATTCCACCAATTAGTAAACCAAGATTCCAGACTTTTATTAAATGAGAGAGAGATCCACCAAGGCAAAAATACTATAGATGCAAGATATAGAAGGGAAATTAATACTTTCTTTTTTGCCATTTTTTCGTCTGTGAATTTTAAAATTTTTAATGAACGCACCTCATTCGTCGACTCTATATGATACTAATATTTCTATCAAGCATAAGTGCTATTACAAGTCATCGATGTATTTCCGGATTTTTTTGTGATTCAGTACAGCGGTTAGTCCTTGAATTTAGAAAGAATATAGAATAAGAAAGAGCCCTCTTCAAATTAATAGTAGTAGGATTTCGAGACGAAAGAACTCCCGTTCTATCAAAATATCAAATATTTAGAAAATAATTCTTTACTTTATGATGAAATGTTTTGTTTTGATATATGATGAATCTATCATTTAGATTTGTTACTGAATTGAGTTAAGTGGATTTACATACGCATAAAAAAAATTGTGGACATAAACAATTTCGTTTTAGAATTGTTTCATATACGTTTGCTTTGGCTCGAGTAAGCGTTCTGAAGAAACTTCAGTTAAGTTCTGCTATAGAAAAAAAGATGATTCTTGAGTTTTTTATCTCTTGCAAAGTATTCATTCTTCAGTTCCTTTTTTCAAAATACTTCAATTGGTACACGCAAGAAATAGGCCAATTCAGCAGCTTTTTGCTCAATCTCTCGTGGAGTAAAATTCTCATCAGTACGAGTCAAGGGAATGGCTCCTTGTCCTTTTATTTCCATATAAAGGACACGACGAGCATAAATACCCTCTTTAATTTCTATTCTGATGGACTGAATGTCTTTCATAAGGAATCGGAGGAATATGCGACGATTTTTTCCAGGAAATCCCCAACGAAAAATACACACTATGCCCTCTTTTATATCGAATCGATCATAACCACTACCTACATTCCACGAAATTGTGCACCACAAATAGGAGCTAATAAAAAGACCTGCGATCCCATAGAAAGACATCACGATACCTTGTGGAAAAAAAATTATTTGCTGAGAAGGAAATAAAGATATAAAATTCCTACCAAAATAACTGGACGTTCCAACCAATAAAAACCCTAATGAACCTAAAAAAAGAATAAAGGCCCAACAGAAATTACTTGTTTTTCGAGACCCCGCTATAAGTTCTACCCATATACGTTCTGATCGCCAACTCATACTCTAACTAGACCTAGTTGCATTTTATTGGAATTGGGAGAATAACAAAAATAATTTTTTTTTTACTTTTTTTTGTTTCCGAAGTAACTCTCATCAACCAGCACTATTATGATGTGAACCTTTAGGGATAATTCATCGAATTTCTTAGATCCAAACTAAAATAATAACATCCCTTTCATATGATTTCCTAATACATATAGATATATTGACTTTACATTTCAGAAATTCTCCGATCTATTTGAAAATAGTTATAATTCATTTATCATGTTTACACATACATAAGAGCTTATGCCCGAAGGAAGCCGCATATTATACCATATTTTACTAAATAGATATCCGTGTTATGATCCAAGTAAGTCTTGAAAAAAAATATATATATATAAGATTTGTCCTTGTTGTATCTAAAAAATCTTGTTTTTTTGAACATAAAGAGATAAAGAAGCCATTGCAATTGCCGGAAATACTAAGCCCACTAAAGGCACAAAAATGGAGGGGAGACTGTTGAGAGTTATCATAGAATGGGTACCTCGATTTAATATTTGTACCTGTTATTTATTGTTATATTTATTGTTTTATATTTGAACCTTATCCTTATATTG